AAACGGTTATTAGATTATTCAAACCGCCTCGTGATCTTCAACCAATTATGCGCTTCAATATAATTACCGGGAGTAAGCGCTATAGCTTGTTTCCAATACTCAGCAGCTTGATCGGACCAAGCCTCTGCAATTTCAGAATCTCCCTGACGAATGGCCTGTTCTCCTCGGTCGGAATAGGTGGGTAAATTCCTTTCCTTCGAACCGTACTTGAGCGTTTCCTACCTCATACGGCTCGGAAATCTATTTTTTGGGATATAATCCAACCTACCTAAATGAATAAGATTTTTCCTAAATCGATCCCCCTTTTTCGGGTAGGTTAACCAGAAGAAATGAATGAATTTACATGAGTTTCAAACTTGAATTTGTATTACTAGTTTTATCTTTTCTCCCACCTTCAGAAGACTGAAACATAGGCACCCCTGCTCTTGGTATAATTTTCTGAAAGGTAACTATCTCGGTTTCATATAGAAATTCATATAGAATCCTTGAAAAAGGCTTTCCTAAGTAAGAAAAGACTCACTATCTTTGGGATCTGATGCTACACCGCTGCTTAATACCTTAGTGGATCTACTCTATCACATAAGTGGATTCCTAACTTTTATCTCATATCATGACATAAATAAGCAGTTCTTATTGTATCGGCCCAAAGCCCAAAATCTCGCGAATTGATCTTTACGGTGCTTCCTTTAACAATTTTATTTTTTATCCATAGAATAAAGTATTATGGGCATGTCGATTTCTTCCTATTTCGGCTTATATGAAGTTTCTTTCTTTGCTACAGCTGATAAAAATCGTGGTTTTGTACGATACTTATGTAGAAAGCCCCTTTTCTTTTTTCTAGTATTTACTAGCATTATTTTTCTTTTTTACTCTTTCTATAGTGGAGATAGTCGCACGTAATGACAGATCACAGCCATATTATTAAAAGCTTGTGGTAAAAATGGGTTTCGTTCTAGTGCCCGGAAATAATATTCCAAAGCTTTCGTATGTTCTCCATTGCTTGTGTGGATAAGGCCTATGTTATAGAGTATATAACTTCGATCATAGGGATCAATTTCGAGTCGCGTAGCTTCATAATAATTTTGTAAAGCTTCTGCATAATTTCCTTCAGATTGAGCTGACATCCGTTACGGTCGTTCATTCTATTCAAAGAATCCCCGCTCCAGAACCGTACATGAGATTTTCACCTCATACGGCTCCTCCCTTCTGTGCATAATGAGAATAATTCGTGGAGTCAAAATGAAGGATTCTCATTATAAACTGAGAGGGGCTAGCGTTTTTACAAAAAAATCTCTAGCCAACCCTCCTGCAAGAGGTATTTTCGTAACACCAAGTGCCGCATCCGTGTTATATCGAAAAGTTAACTCCAACTATTTTTTTGTTCTCAACGCCCCCCTATTTCCAGGAATTAGTCACGCCAACGGTCTTCGATGGTTGTATGGGTATCCACAGTACGAACGAGATGGATGTTTGTTGTCCCAACCATTCTTTGGAGTCCCGGTCCCGATAAGGAAAGGGGATAATTTATAACAAAGTTTTCATGTTGTTGATTCCTATATGTAGTGCTTCTTCCCCTATGCCGCCTATTGGTACTAGTAAAGTGTGGTTGCCCCATAATCTAGAACCTATAGGTGTAACCTTTCGCTTAAGGCTCAAATCAAAAAGAAAAGTGTCTAAGGCTGCATCAACCGAGGATACACGGTAGAAGGGGTTGTTATATTTTCAAACTTCACCTTCAACAAGCGTAGGTTTGTTTAGAATAGAATATTTTTTCTTTCTATTCTGAATCCTGTAGATTTCTCGTAAGACTGAAATAATGAAGGAAAAATCAAATCGCACCATCTCTGTAATAGGCAAATGCCTCCTTTTCTCCTGAAGTTGTCGGGATTATTCGTAATAAGATATTGGCTACAATTGAAAAGGTCTTATCAATAAAATTTCCATTTATCCGTGATCTAGGCATAGGTAACAATCCATTTGCTAATTCTTCGCATTACCTCTCGTGGGAAAAGAACCCCCCCAAAAAAAGGAATTGAACGGTACAGTACGAAATAACATAAAAGCGGGCTCATTCGAAAAAAGAGAATGCGGGCACCCAATCCACTCAAATCCTTTTTGGTGGATAAACCAAGGAAGTTTTCCTACAGATTGGGATAACTCGAAGAGCTCATTTTGATTGGATTATGATCCAAAGAGGAAAAATAATCAAACAATCGAATCATATCATATCATTATATGATAAAAAGATGATAAAGAGAAAATAGGATTACAAAATATCAGGTATGATTCCTGAATTTCTAATAGATCCATGAGGTGAGGAATTGTTGTTGAAAAATAGGAAACCAGAAAGACGGGGTTTTTGAATTCCCATAAAACCACCCAGACTGTGATCATATCATAGTATAGTATAAAATTAGGAATCAATCCATTGTATAAATATAACCACGGCCGACAGACGATACGTTCCAACTCATTAGGTGAACTTGTTATAAATTATATGGAAAAATGGAGCTTCTTGATAAAACAAAAAGAGACTTGATTTGAGTGGCTAAAAAAAAATATAAAATTTTTCATCAAGGAAAAAGTCTCTTTTTGTTTTCGATTTCGCATTTTGATAATAAATCAGCCATACCTAGACTTCAATATGCAATACGATAAATGACTCGCTATTCACTCGGTTTCTGGTTCATAATCATAAGATTCTGTAGGAGAGATGGCCGAGTGGTTGAAGGCGTAGCATTGGAACTGCTATGTGGGCTTTTGTTTACCGAGGGTTCGAATCCCTCTCTTTCCGTACCTTCGCCTAATTCACAAACATTACTAACCGTGATGTATCAACTCAAATAAGATAATAGTATTCCAACAGCGAGAATTTAATTTTATTATATTTATTTAATATAAATATAAATGAAGTAGTCTTGTAATTTCTGTAGTACATAAAATATTCAATAGAATAGCCAAGACATGAAAATATCCCCCAGACCCGTTGGATTTATAATACATTCAGATCACTTTACCTTAGTTCGATTTACTTCACTAAACACGCCAAAATTCGACGAACCTTTGTTGTTTTATTTTAGTTAGATTCAAGTTTAACGGGAATAATATTCTCCGACTAGCAATTCATTGATTTGATTTTCAAACCAACCCATTTACTTACTATCGATTATTTGATTGACTGATCCTTTATATTGGGATGAGTGAAGAGTGAAATGTTTTGGCAATTTCTCATGGGGGGATGAATCCATAAATTTTTGAAGAAGAGCTCTGGATTTTTGTTCATCCCTTGTAGTAATAATATCTCGGGGTTTGCATCGATAACTTTATATTTGATATATTTATTATATGACCATTAACTAAAATATGCCTGTTATTAAGTAATTCTCGGACTCCGGGAATGGTCGAAGTCATACCTAATCGAAAAATTATCCAAACCCATTTCAAGTTATTGTAGTAAAACCTGACCTGTTGACCCTTTTGCTTTTCCAGCGATATGAACGTATTTAAGTAATTGTCTCTCTGTCAGACCATAATGAAAACGCAACTTTTGTTTTTCTTCTAGACGAATACGATATTTTGAGATTCAGATCTTTTCCCGTAGAGCTGTTGGTTTCTAAGATCACTTCCGGGTGTCGGCCTTTTACTAGTTAGTCCCGGTAAAACACCCAGACGGCTTGTTTTTTTGAAACGAGGCCCTCGGTAACGAGACATAAAGAATCCTTTTTTATTGAAATTTGTGGTTACAGAAGAAATGATAAACGAAGCAAAATTAAGTACTATATATATTACAAATTACAAAGAAGAATGAGATAGATTGTATTGTATCAATACCCAGACTCCTTTGTAACTCCTTATGTATATAATATAAATATAATATATATCTCTCCTAAGTTAGGTAGAGATCGAATTGCTCCAATCTACTTTTTATTCATAGTTGTAAGTTCTTACGCCATACATAATAGATCCATGATCCTTGGAAAAGGGTGTACGAAGTAGTTTCAATATTGCTTGATTGCAAAGAGAGATTTTATGTAAAAAAAAAAAAAAAAAGAACAAAGAGATAAAAGCCGGCTATCGGAATCGAACCGATGACCATCGCATTACAAATGCGATGCTCTAACCTCTGAGCTAAGCGGGCTTACATCAACTAAATTTTACTCTGCTGTGCATAGGATTTTAGTAAACTACAGGAATCTTAGCTATTGCATATGAATTCATAATGATATGATGAAGAGACTCTCATTTTTTTTATTCGAATCTATTCTAGTTATAGATTAACTGTTCTATAACAATGAATCGAATTCGATTACTATATCTAGTATAGTTAGTATAGGATCTCGTTTTTATATCAAATCCCCTTTTTATTCGAAAATAAAAGTACAGAAAAATTCGTTGATCGATTCGAAATTCTTTATTAAAATTCATTATTTTTATTTTTATTCATTATTAATGTATAATGATTAATGTATAATGGGAATTTGAATGGATTCTAATTTCGAATTTGATCTATTTCTTATTTATTTAATTATTAAAATATATTAATATTAGTACGTACTTAACTTAGAATCGAATAACTCTATTCTAATTAGACAGACAAGGGCGGACCTAAGCTAAGGAAAAGATAAGGAGAAAATCCATATCCATTATTTATATATATATATAATTAAAATGAGACATTCCTATAGTTTCATTCGAAAAGGTCCGAAATTCAGGCAAAAAGAGAATCGACCGTTTGAGTATTCAAAATATCGGGGTAAAACTGAGAGTAAGAGAGGCATATATGTGTAGTATATATCCATCCATATTGAATTGCGGATACATCTAAGGATACAATCGTTTTGTATTGGGTTAAATTAAATAAAAACCCAGGTACTACGGAAAATAGAAAATAGGTCGAAAAAGGGGGGTATGGCGAAATTGGTAGACGCTACGGACTTGATTGGATTGAGCCTTGGTATGGAAACATACTAAGTGAGAACTTTCAAATTCAGAGAAACCCTGGAATTAAAAATGGGCAATCCTGAGCCAAATCCTGCTTTCAGAAAACGAAAAGGGGGTTCAGAAAGAATAGGGATAGGTGCAGAGACTCAATGGAAGCTGTTCTAACGAATAGAGTTGACTGCGTTGATCGAGGAATCCTTCTATTTCAATTCCCGAAAGGATACGCCCATATACGTACGTACAAATATGTAATAAAATAGGAAAGAGGGGACCAAAATCTTTCTTTTTTATGTTATAGGAAAAAAATAGAAGAATTCTTGTGATTCGATTTCAAGTTGAAGTAAGAATCGAATATTCAATATTCATTGATCAAATCAGTTATTCTCGAACCTGGTAGATTTTTAAAAGAACTAACTAGTTGGGCGAGAATAAAGATAGAGTCCCATTATACATGTCAATACCGACAAAAATGAAATTTATAGTAAGAGGAAAATCCGTCGACTTTTAAAATCATGAGGGTTCAAGTCCCTCTATCCCCAACAAAAGGTCCGATCTACTCCATACCCTTTTTTTTTTCAAAACTTTTTTATTTTTAGCGGTTCCACAGTAGTACTAGTTATGTTTCTCATCCATTCAACTCTTTCACAAATGGATCAGATTGTGTGATAAAAGGTTTTCTCTTATCACAAGTCTTTTGATCTCGAGATACATACAATCTATACGCAAATCCGCATCTATGAGAAAGGAATACCCATTTGTTTGAATAATTCACAATTAACCTAATTATATATATTTTTTTTTAGTGAAACTTTCAAAGTTTTCTTTTTGCAAGATCCAAAGCCAAGACCAAGAAATTTTAGGGTTTGGATAAGACTTTTTAATGCTCTGCTTAGTCTATTTAATTGACTGACATATACCCAAGAAGGCTTCGAAATAGTGCATCGGGAAAAGTCGGGATAGCTCAGTTGGTAGAGCAGAGGACTGAAAATCCTCGTGTCACCAGTTCAAATCTGGTTCCTGGCATGTGGCTAATATAATAATAGATACGAGTCTATTATCATAAATATGGATCGGTATACATATTTTATTTGTGACTAGTCTAGATCCTGATACATGCTTCGAATTTGTGTATGATTCTTTTTGGTGTCTAGAGACAACCTGACCCAGATTCTTTAGTTAGTTTGGGCGAGTAAGAATAATGAAGATATCCTATATCTAGTTAAATTAAATAAAGAAATAAATTTTGATTGTTCTTCTTCTTTTTGTTCATGTGACACCGACTCTCGTTAAAAACGAATATATGTATATGTATGAATATACGAAAGGTGAAGTTTTTGAATTGGTTTAAAATAGAAAAAAGTAATCAAATCCTTCTTCATTTCATATTATATTTCTTCGACCCTCTCAAGCACATATAAGCGACGTGCGCGGTACAAAGTTCATGTTGCAGAACTCTTTTTTGTTTGGTTCCTTTTTTGGTCCCGTCCATCCGAAAAAAAAATAAAATATATATATGAAAAATGAAAAGTGGGGGAATATCGATGAAGCCCCACCCTTTTTTTTGACATCCATAATACGAATGAGAGTCCAATAGCTTTGTTTGATCTAGAACAGAAAGAGAATGTCAAAAAAATGACTTGAATATCTGGAATCATATAAACAAACGAAGATTCATTTATTCAATGAGCATCTTGAATTTCATAGAAATTAGGGGCAATATAATCCTTACGTAAAGGCCATCCTATCCAACTTTCGGGCATCAAAATACGTTTCAGGCGTGGATGATTATCATAAGAGATTCCCAACATATCATAGGATTCCCGTTCTTGAAAATCTGCGCTTTTCCAAATCCAGAAAACCGATGGAATTCTAGGATTCCTCCTTGGGGCAAATACTTTTATGCAGATCTCTTCTGGTTGATCCAGACCATACTGTATTCTCGTAAGATGATACACACTCGCTAACAGTCCGCCCGGTGCTAGATCATACGCACACTGAGAGCGTAGATAATTGTAACCATATACATATAAAATGACAGCAATGGAATGCCAATCCTCAGGCTTGATTTGTAAAGTTTCTATTCCTTGATAATCGAAGCCCAAAGATCTATGAACTAGCCTATGCTTCCCTAGCCAAGCAGACAAACGACCCTGCATCTTTTTGATCTCTCCCATATTTTTATTTGTATAAATTAAGGTAAGTCTAAATGAAGTATTTTTACCTTTACGATAAAATTTTTGAAAATTGAGGTGCCACTCGCTATTTTGAACAAAATGTCCCGAGCATCCTGTCTAATTCATTAATTCGTGGGAGGATGGCGAAATTTTGTATTTTAAAAACGTTTCATTTTCATAAGGTATCTCTGAAATGGCTGTCGATTTATAGAGCAATCCTTGATCGTAATTTCCAGTATGAGTACTACGTCTAACATGAAACTTGTGGTTGATAGTAAAACATCGAGTCTCCTGTTGAGACCCAACCCTATCTTCATGGATTTCTCGAGATACCTTTTTACGAAGTTTTGTTATAGCATCTATAACTGCCTCCGGTTTCGGAGGA